TTGTGGTGACATAAGTCCCTCCCTACAACTTCAATTTTAAATTTTTACAACAAAGCAACAAGGTCTACTCGACAGAAATTAGGCCTTAATGAAACCTTTTACAGGAATCTTTCATAAAATTCTCAATCAATATTATCAACTAATCAAAATGGTTCGTTAATAGACCATGTATTTGATTCGCCAAATACATTATTATTGTATACTCTTTCATATATATGGCGCAACCCAACGGTAACCGTTGTTTTTCAAGTTTATAATTTCTTACCCCCATTTGAATCGAAAGAACTAAATAATTCGAAATGAACTCTTGACAGCGGTATATGTTGTATATGTATATCCTAGATGTGAAAATATGCGGAATTCCATCAAAAAAATAGGCTAGACAGAAATCTATCTACTAAATACAAACCAAGTCCCAGTCTGATAGAAATAATGAATCATAAAAAAAATATATAGTTTAGAGTTCGGGTTCGATTTCCGTAGATCATATAGAAAGGATTCTCTATAATGATAGGCAAATAAAAGACTTTCTCAGTATTTTTGGTCATCCGTTTGATATTTTGAAAATAGGTGGGTTGAACTTAAAATTTCACTCATTGAAATTGAATAGAAATAGAATAATTCAAAAAAGTAAACAATTGAATTGGATTCCTTTGGATGGTACCAACAAAATGGATTGCTAACTCCTAATTTCTTATTTAATTAATCGATCAACTTGCTATCGGACATTTTTTTTTTTATTTTGGATTCGATAATTTTCATTTTCGCAAAAAATTTCGACATACTTTACTATATATTATGAGAATCAATCCTACTACTTCTGGTCCTGGGGTTTCCACACTTGAAAAAAAAAACCTGGGGCGTATCGCTCAAATTATTGGTCCGGTACTGGACGTAGCTTTTCCTCCAGGCAAGATGCCGAATATTTACAACGCTCTAGTAGTTAAGGGTCAAGATACTACCGGTCAACCAATTAATGTGACTTGTGAGGTACAACAATTATTAGGAAATAATCGAGTTAGGGCTGTAGCTATGAGTGCTACAGATGGTCTAATGCGAGGACTGGAAGTTATTGATACAGGAGCTCCTTTAAGCGTTCCAGTCGGCGGAGCGACTCTTGGACGAATTTTTAACGTGCTTGGGGAGCCTGTTGATAATTTAGGTCCCGTAGATACTCGCACAACATCTCCTATTCATAGATCCGCACCTGCCTTTACACAGTTAGATACAAAATTATCTATTTTTGAAACAGGAATTAAAGTGGTAGATCTTTTAGCCCCTTATCGCCGTGGAGGAAAAATCGGACTATTTGGGGGCGCGGGAGTGGGTAAAACAGTACTCATTATGGAATTGATCAACAACATTGCAAAAGCTCATGGGGGCGTATCCGTATTTGGCGGAGTAGGTGAACGTACTCGTGAAGGAAATGATCTTTACATGGAAATGAAAGAATCCGGAGTTATCAATGAACAAAATATTGCAGAGTCAAAAGTGGCTTTAGTCTATGGTCAAATGAATGAACCACCAGGGGCGCGTATGAGAGTTGGGTTGACTGCCCTAACTATGGCGGAATATTTCCGAGATGTTAATGAACAAGACGTACTTCTATTTATCGACAATATCTTCCGTTTCGTTCAAGCAGGATCTGAAGTATCTGCCTTATTGGGTAGAATGCCTTCCGCTGTAGGCTATCAACCGACTCTTAGTACCGAAATGGGCTCGTTACAGGAAAGAATTACTTCTACAAAAGAAGGGTCCATAACTTCGATTCAAGCAGTCTATGTACCTGCAGACGATTTGACCGATCCCGCTCCTGCCACGACATTTGCACATTTAGATGCTACTACCGTACTATCAAGAGGATTGGCTGCCAAAGGGATCTATCCAGCGGTGGATCCGTTAGATTCAACGTCAACTATGCTCCAACCTAGGATCGTTGGCGAGGAACATTATGAAATTGCGCAAAGAGTTAAGCAAACCTTACAACGTTACAAAGAACTTCAGGATATTATAGCTATCCTTGGGTTGGACGAATTATCCGAAGAAGATCGTTTAACTGTAGCAAGAGCACGAAAAATTGAGCGTTTCTTATCACAACCTTTTTTCGTCGCAGAAGTATTTACAGGCTCTCCAGGAAAATATGTTGGTCTAGCAGAAACAATTAGAGGGTTTCAATTGATCCTTTCCGGAGAATTAGATGGTCTTCCTGAACAGGCCTTTTATTTGGTAGGTAACATCGATGAAGCTACCGAGAAAGCTATGAACTTAGAAATGGAGAACAAATTAAAGAAATGACCTTAAATCTTTGTGTACTGACTCCTAATCGAAGTGTTTGGAATTCAAAAGTAAAAGAAATCATTTTATCTACTAATAGTGGCCAAATTGGCGTATTACCAAACCATGCCCCTATTGCCACAGCGGTAGATATAGGGATTTTAAGAATACGCCTTAACGACCAATGGGTAACGATGGCTCTGATGGGCGGTTTTGCTAGAATAGGCAATAATGAGATCACTATTTTAGTAAATGAGGCTGAAAAAGGTAGTGACATTGATCCACAAGAAGCTCAGCAAACTCTTGAAATAGCAGAAGCTAACTTGAGGAAAGCCGAAGGAAAGAGACAAGTAATTGAAGCAAATCTAGCTCTCAGACGAGCTAGGACACGAGTAGAGGCTAGCAATACGATTTCTTCGTAAGCAGTCGGTGCGTCCGAATAATCATAATCAAAAGAAGTTCTGTTTATACACCCTTAATATCTATATAATCTAAATCTATATATAGAAGATATCATATATATCTTATTTTTATTTGATTTTGTTGATTGAATCAAATAAAAATAAGATAATGAATTTAATAGTCTTAATAATCCGAGGGTGAGTAGCAAAACTTATTAGATACCAGAGTCGAGGGTATCTAATAAGTTTTACCTACTATTGGATTTGAACCAATGACTCCCGCCGTATGAAAGCAATACTCTAACCGCTGAGTTAAGTAGGCCCTTTATCATTACAAAGAGGACTAAATAGAACCACCCCATAGATTGATTATAAATCCAATATTGATTCTAAGCAATATCAATCAAAGAGATCAAAGAGCTATGATGTTGGATCGTGGAATATTTATCTTGACAAGAAATTATCTACATGCTAAAATAGGGAGCATAAACACAAGGGCTATAGCTCAGTTAGGTAGAGCACCTCGTTTACACGCGCGCCAATGTTTTTCAGGGGAGTACGTCATGTAATCAAAAGAATTAAAATTTTTGATAAATCTATGTCTTACTCTGATGACTTTGAGGAAACAAAACAAGAGAACAATAGCCTGACAATTAGTTCTAGTTTGGTCCGATTCAAGTGTCCATTTAGTTACCAAATAGAACCCATTATTGATTTGAGATATTGATAGGGTGAATACCCAGCCTATTCAATGCTAGGCATAATGAGTATAAGGGCCTCAAAAAATCTCTTTTCGTCCTATGAACTTTAAGGTGTATGAAGTTTCATTTTGGATTGTTTAAGCAGAACGATAGAGACTCCATTTAATTTTCAAATTGATCTAGGCCAAAGGCAGACCTACGTCAAGATAACTCTTCTTTGAAACACTTTGGTAGTGCTTTTGAATCAAAGTTTAAATAAATAATGAATCGGAGCACATGGAACCCTTTTCTTTCTATCAAGAAAAAATATGGTGGACTAGCTGATATTTATATCAGTTAATGAAAGAGCCCAATGCAAAAAAAAAATGCATGTTGGGTCTTTGAAACAGTTCAAATCATTTTGAGAATAATAAGTTTGATCTGTTTTACCGAGAAGGTCTACGGTTCGAGTCCGTATAGCCCTAGTCAATTTATATGCTATCGAATAAATATTAATAATTTATTAAACTATATAGTTTAATAAATTATTAATATTTGATTGATGATTTGTTTGTTGTTTAGAACTGATCAGTTGGCTCTTATCAAAAAAAAAAATTAAGAATTGAATTCCAACCTAACCAACTATTATTAAATGGAAATGGAATAAGTGGATCTAGGAACACCCTACTTAACTTTGTTTCCTAGAATTTGATTTGTAGACAAGCCTGGGTTTGAAAAAGATCTTTGGTAAATTTTTTCATTGGAAACATTGTCAAAGAGACTTTTTGTCTTTATATACCTTACCTATCAAAGCGTAAACAAGTAGTCTTTTCTTTCCTTATACAATCAATAGAAATTACTCTGTCCGAATTCGAATTAAATAAAATATACCAACACGATTCCAATTCGGAAATCAAAATTCTTATTTTTAAGCGTGAATTCTCTATTCTAAGAAATAAAAAAAAATGAGAATTCAATTTGGAATTTTTTTCTTTGTTTAGTTAGAAAAAATCGAGGTGAAAGTGAGAAAGTTTTCTTTGTATATGTATAAGATAAGAACAATAGAAATATATATTTCTATTTTCTATATAGTTAATACTTAAACGTGAAATGTAAAACAAAATGGAAATAAGATTCCAGTCAATCACTCTTGAAACGAGACATATCCCGCAGTAAACAAACGAGGTGGTTCACTTAAAATGAATTGTTGTTTTGAGTAAAGATTTATGGATAACTTGACAATTCCAATTCGAATCAACAAATTCGACATATTTTCCACATTCATAAGGAGTCCGTCTATGTTTCTACTTTATGAATATGATATTTTCTGGGCATTTTTAATAATATCAAGTGTTATTCCTATTTTAGCATTTCTATTTTCCGGACTTTTAGCTCCGGTTAGCAAAGGACCGGAGAAACTTTCTAGTTACGAATCGGGTATAGAACCTATGGGGGATGCTTGGTTACAATTTCGAATCCGTTATTATATGTTTGCTCTAGTTTTTGTTGTTTTTGATGTTGAAACCGTTTTTCTTTATCCATGGGCAATGAGTTTCGATATATTGGGTGTATCCGTATTTATAGAAGCTTTAATTTTCGTGCTTATCCTAATTGTTGGTTTAGTTTATGCATGGCGAAAAGGAGC